TTACTAATGGGATGCCCCGATGCGTTACAAAAATTTGCTTTCGACAATGCTCCAATCATAGAAATAATTGGAATTTTTGTATCCAACTTCTTTATAGTATTATCTATTAGAAATAAGTTTTCTAGCATTTGACTCCGTACCACGGAAGGATTTAATTGCACATTTGAAAGATAGTCTAGAAAGTCAAGAGAATATTTGCATAATTGCTTTATACGGACCCTTCCTGATTGAGACCATACGTAAAAATGATATTGCCATAAATTTATAAAGTAATATTTCCACTTATTCATCAGAAGAGACGTATCTTTTGAAGCGAGAATCCATTTTCCTTGATATCTAACAAAATGTATGAAGGGATCCTTGAACAAGCATAGGTTGTTCTGAAAATCATTCGAAGAGACTTCTACAAGATGTTTGATTTTTTCATAGAAATAGATTCGTTCAAGAAAGATTGCATAAGATATTGATCGTAAATGATAGGACTTATTACGGAGAAAAAGGAAAATAAATTCGCATTCACATATATGAGAATTATATAGGAAGAAGAAGAATCTTGGATTAAAAATAGAAATGGATTTCTGTGAAGTACTAAGACTCTTCAAATTAAAATACTCGTAGAAAAAAAACCGTAATAAATGCAAAAAAGAGGCATCTTTTAACCAGTAGCGAAGGGCTTGAACCAAGATTTCAAGATGGATGGGGTGGGGTATTACTACATCTAACACAGAATTTAAATGTGAGAATTTGTCCTCTAAAAAAGAAAATATTGAATAAATTGATTTTAAATTATGAGATTTTGCTACTTCTTTCCCTTGTAAATAAGACACTACTCGTAGGGAAAAGGGAATTTCCATAATCACTGCAAATCCTTCCGATATTATTTGAGAATACAAATGATTATTGTTATTGTGCCCAAAAAATTGATTTTGTTTTGAATGATTAGCAGAAATAAACAAATGATTCTCTTGATACATTCGAGTAATTAAACGTTTCACAATTAGTGAACTGGATTTATTGTCATAACGCACACTTTCCAACAAAATTGATGATTTATTTCTATTGAAAACGTAATCATGAGCAAGCCCATAAATATACTCCCGAAAAATCAGCGGGTATAGGAAGTCATATTGGCGAGATCTATTTAGTTCTAAATATAGTTGTTGAAATTCCTCCATTTCAAACTCAATTTGAACCAAAGCAAGGGTGGGGGATCTAATCGGTTATCAAATGATACATAGTGCGATAGAGTCAAATCAAGGTATTATCGTATTATCATAGTAAGAAAAAACAAAAATACATACCTCGAAGATAGGTGGATTCGTCAACGGATTCTCTACACTCTCCTTTTTCATTTAATTGATGTATGTTTGTTCTAAGATAAGAGGATGTTTTGAAATCCTTTATTATTTTTTTTTTTCAACCTAATCGCTCTTTTGATTTTGGAAAAAAAGATGTTCTCTTTATCAATATACTGCTTCTTTTACACATTCATGCTTAATCCCTAAGAAATAGGGAATAACTAATAGAATAGTTAGGACTCAAAATAAATCAATAATCCACTCATGAGAAAGGTCTTTACCCCATTAGGCACTAATTTAGTTTTAACAGTTAATTAGATCGGGTAATCATTCAAATCAAATTAAGAAAAGAAGCTCGTTGCTTTTAGTTTTCCCATAATTTGGTCCCTAGGACTCTATCCATTTATTCACTCGACCAAACTTTAAATTCTTTATTGATACGACATGCTATTTTTTCCATGTATTCCTTTCAGGATCAGTCGCGGTCTTAGAAACTCTACCGATGGTATGGACGAATCCCTTTCTTCATAAAAATGTGTAAAAGATGCTAGCCGCGCTTAAAAGCCGAGTACTCTACCGTTGAGTTAGCAACCCCAAAAAGAAATAGAATATGGAGATATAACCGGAATCAAAAATGTGGAATTTCATAACACAATCAAAACATTCAATTAGTAAGAAATTGAATAAAATTCAAATTTCTACTCGATTCTAAGCATTCGTTCAGATCCGCTAAAAATACAAGAAATTTTCATATAAAATAAAAAAAATCTAGAACTAGAAAAAGTCAAAATTGATAAAACACTTCTTGTGTTAACCATTTTTATTCATTAAAAAACTTCTTCTATCAGGCAAAAAATCTCATTTCTTGTATCACAACAAATTCAAAGAATCTATAAGTAAAAACTCAATCTCTGCGGCATGAATAAGGATAAATAGAAATGGATCTATTTATCTACGATCGAATTATATTTGTTTGATACATTGTTGTCAATATGATTGTGACTGTTTAATATAAATAATTATCAAAGAATATAAAGAACTATAAGAATCAAATTAAAAAATAAATTTCAATTTTTTGATTAGTTTGTTTTCTTAGTATTTTATTATAAGAAATAAAATACTAAGAAAACACTATAAATAGAGCAAAGGAGGGGGAGGATATAATAAAGAAAAATGTATTCAAAGCTCTATATGAGCTATCCACACCCTCTTTTTTGTATAAAAAAAAATTGTATTTCATTAATTAAAAATGAATGAAATTCTTTTTAACTAAAAAAATGAAGTTCCGTAAAGCCCGCCTTCTTTAAAATGTCATGAACAGTTTCTGTAGGTTGAGCGCCCCTTTCAAGAAAATATAAAATAGCAGGAACATTCAAATGGGTTTGATTGTATATCGGATCATAAAAACCCACTTTTCGAAGATCTCTTCCTTCTCTTCGGGATCGAACATCAACTGCAACGATTCGATAAAAGGCTCATTGGGATAGAATAGATGGAATTGAATAATAAACACCCCCCCCAGAAACGTATAAGAAGTTTTCTCCTCATACGGCTCAAGAAAAAATGATTAGAAGTTAAGTTATATCTATGTGTACACGAAATTAGAATGTCAAATCGATCCATAATCCAGCAAATCCATGGGACATTTAACTCCTTCTTTTTACTCTTTCTTTTTCCTTCTTTCTTATTTTTAAGAAAAAGCAAAAAACATTCGTACTCTCATAACTCAAGTTGGATAACTCTCAATTAGCTCCAAAAATCCTTAGCTATTTTTTTTATTGAGTGGTCTCTAATCCCTTTTTGTTTGTCTTATTTAGAATCCAGTTTGATTCTTTATTCTGATCTGGTGATTGAGACAATTGAAAACGGTATTTCCTTGTTCCAGGATCCTTTAACTTGAATCATTAGGTTTAGACATTACTTCGGAAATCTTTAATCATTTCAAAAAATGGCAGCAACATGCCCCTTTTTTCTCTTTTTTGTGTTTGTGATTTCTTTCTATCAAGGAATCGTATGAACAATGGATTCCCGCATGATAATCTTTTGATCGAAAGAGCTTTACCAATTCCAACTAGTTTGCTTTTTTTTTTATTTGAAAATGCTTTGAGTCAGACCCTTTCCATTTCTATATCAAAAAATAGACTTATGTACGAAGTTGTTCCAACTTATTGATTTGATTTACATTAACTAACCCTAGATCCTTTCCCTTTAAAAATCAAATCAAAATTTTCTACTCGAGCTCCACCCTATACTGTTTATATCCCAACCCAACAAAAACACCGGTTCTGATAGAAAAGAGTAGAAAAGAATGTCGAGCCAAGAGCACCTTCATTTCTATATAATAAAAGGTGGTGGTTTGTTTTAATATCCACAGCAAATCGATCATGTCCTTCAAGTCGCACGTTGCTTTCTACCACATCGCTTCAAACGAAGTTTTACCATAACATAAGATTCCTCCGGTTTTTAATAGGTGTGTAAGTAATTGATTGAATTACGGAATCATGAATAGTCATCGGTTCAGTCAGTACGTAGTAATCTATAGCTCTTCCTAATATACTTAATATAAAACTTATTTTATTCTTCTATATGAATCTATTCATATTATGAATAGATTCAAATCAAATATGAAAATAATAAAGAAATAGGTAATTTATGATGAAGAAAAAGTCTCAGTAATAATTTAAATTAACCCCATTTTCTATAAATACAATAGATATCTATTTCTTATTACAAAGATAAAAATATAGTAGAAATATTATCAATTTTAAATAAAAGCAAATAAATAAAAAAACGAATCTTTTTGAATCCGCCTTACGTTGGTTGCATCTTCAAATAAGTCGATAGATATAGATTCGACAATCTAATATTTTTTCAATTCAATATTTATATTGAATTGAAAAAATTTCCTATTTGATTTAAATAAAATTTGATCACCATAAAAGAGAGAAATCCATATATCATTGAATTGAGATTCAAATCGAACCGTCGATGATTTAAATGGGATAGTTAGATAGAAAAAGAAATCCAATTTTTAAAATATGAATCACACCCACGTCAATTGTTAATAGAATTACAATTATCCATTAGAACCAAACACCAAATAACTTAAGAGGTTCAAAGAAAAAAAAACATCTTTTCGTATCTAATTTGATTTTTTATCAAAAAGATTTGGGCTGGGCATAGACAGATATTCAAATTGATATCTTTCTTACATTACTGATTAACCCCTATCTACTCTCCCAATTGATTTTTATGGGAATGATGAATCATAAAAGAATGCCCGATTTTTGATCTTATCTTAAAAGGCAATTAAGAAAGATCCACTTTTTTTCTTTTATCTTTATTCTGATATGGAAAACAAGTATACTCTGGGACGGAAGGATTCGAACCTTCGAATAGCGGGACCAAAGCCCGTTGCCTTACCACTTGGCCACGCCCCATTTCGATTTCTATTTAAAACTACTAAAGAGTAATATGGGTATTCCTTTTTCGTCAAAAAAAGTTCCTAATATATATGAAATAGATTAGTTTATTGTTAGGATTTTGACACGTCTAGATCTAGAATTCAACCGAATTTATTGATCATTATATGGAATTCAATTAAGATATTGTATGAAAGTCTCATTTCTTCAATTCTCTTCTAAAATCAAAATGGAAGGGCTTTTTTGATTGGATGAGTTCAAAGAAATATATGTGTTTTTTTTAATCAGACTTATTTTCCTTTCTTTATTTTTTGCTTATCTCAAAATAGATTAATAACTTAATCAAAATAATATCCAAGAAAAAAAATGAATTTGTTATGCTTAATATCTTTAATTTGATCAGTTTTTGTTTTAATTCTACGCCGTTTTCGGATAGTTTTTTATTCGCCAAATTGCCCGAAGCCTATGCTTTTTTGAATCCAATCGTCGATGTTATGCCAGTAATACCTCTTTTCTTTTTTCTCTTAGCCTTTGTTTGGCAAGCCGCTGTAAGTTTTCGATGAGATCCTTAATACTGTCCTTTAATACTGTCCTAGAAAAATTCATGATTTATTCGAAAAAAAATTCTAACAATTGAGAAAATCAGAGACAAAATCAGATAAGTATCGGTCTGACAGTATAAAGGAACCCTCATTCCAACTCGTTTTTAATCGAAAAGACTACTTAGACTTGGAGTCCACCACTCACTCTAGAAAGGCGTTTTTTGTCATGAAAAGCTCCATTCTTATTGCATTGCAAATAAATACATTTTTGAAACTCTTTTCTATTTCTACAATTTCTAGAAAGAAATCGCTTCTTTGATTTCTTGGTGTCAAGGTCAACGAGATAGGATATGTGGTCTAAAAATAGGGAATCTATTCTCTCTTTTTTTTTAATGATCTTGGAGATTGTGTAATGCTTACTCTCAAACTCTTTGTTTACACCGTAGTAATATTCTTTGTTTCGCTCTTCATCTTCGGATTCCTATCTAATGATCCAGGACGTAATCCCGGGCGCGAAGAATAAAACAAAAAGGTGGAGTTCCTTGCTTCATTTAACATTAAATGCTATTAGGATTTGTTTGATCGATTCCACTGTAAAAAATCGAAACGGAAAGAGAGGGATTCGAACCCTCGGTACGAATAACTCGCACAACGGATTAGCAATCCGACGCTTTCGTCCACTCAGCCATCTCTCCTAATTGAAAAATTATAATTACTATGTTACAGTTCTCAAAAAAGAATGATAATGCTTGAAAAAAAAAAGCTCTTTTTTTTTTTTTATTCTTTCTTATTATATATATCTTTCTTATTATATATATGATATGATTTTATATAATCTATTTGAAATAGAAATTTCAATAAATAGATTATTCTATAGATACCACTTTTATCAACAATTTTATTCCATTTTTTTTTTAGAAATATCAAAATATTTTTTTCCTATTAAAAAAAGACGGGCTTTTTTAAGTTCGAATTGCCACGGCTTGGCCTGGTCAGCCCGACCCGGCCGGGCTCTTTTTTTCAAATCCAATCCATTTTTTTTATCTATGCTACGATTCCTATAATTCCGCAATCTCCTTTGCTTGCTGTAGAAAAAATCTTGGTATTTTTTGAAATCTAAAGTAAAAGAATAATCCGAAGCAGAAAAGGACTTTTTCTCTTCCTAATAATATAATAAAAAAGGCATTTCTATTCTTTCTTTTCTGACTTCTTCACTATTTTGATTTATTAATATTTGATTTATTAATAGCCAAAATTCTTTGGCTAAATAATAAAAAGAAAAAAAATCAAGGGTAATGAGTATCCCTCTTTCTAATTTTATCAAGTCTTCTAACGAAAAACGGCAACGCTCTCATTTTCAGGATTTTTTCTCATCCTATCTTGAGTACACCAGAGTTCCTTGTTCGACAAAGAGTCCTTTTATATACAATAATAATATTGTAGCGGGTATAGTTTAGTGGTAAAAGTGTGATTCGTTCTATTAACCCCGTTAGTAGTTAAGGGGTCTTTCGGTTTGATTTATATTCCGATTAAAAACTTTATTTCTTAAAAGGATTTAATCCTTTACCTATCAATGAAATATTCGAGGAATAATATACATTCTCGTGATTTGTCTCCAAAAGTCAATTATAAATTGAAAAATTGGATTATGAAATTACGAAACATAATTTTTTTATTGGATCAAAACTTCCAATTGAATAAGTATGAATAAAGGATCCATGGATAAAGATCGAAAAGTATATTTCTAATCGTAACTAAATCTTCAATTTTTTTTTGATAGGATAGATTGAAGCAAAATAGCTATTAAACGATCACTTTAGTTTACTAGAGGCATCGACACCGCTTTTTTTCTTAGCTCGGTGGAAAAAGAACAAACTTTTCCTAAGGATTCTCAAAAATAGAAATAAAGAACGAAGGAACTAGAAAGATTGTTAGAATCCCACCCTTCCCTTCTTTCTAGAAGGATCATCTAGAAAGCAAAACGCATTTTTTTGAATGCAGTCAGGCAGAAAAGCTAACGTAGATGTTATGAACCGAATTTTGATTTGCTCCTGTCTTCCTTTTTTTATTTATTGATCCCATCCTCCCTTCCATAAAGGAGCCGAATGAAATAAAAGTTTCATGTTCGGTTTTGAAGTAGAGACGTTAAAAATAAAAATGATGAATCAACGTCGACTATAACCCCTAGCCTTCCAAGTTAACGATGCGGGTTCGATTCCCGCTACCCGCTTTATTTTC